CAATACAGCCAGAACCACACCTGTAACCCAAGTCAATTCGCGAGGTTTTTTAAAACCACCAGTGAGATACACACGAAATACGTGCAGGATTATCATTAGGACCATCATACTTGCTGACCATCGATGAACTGATCGGATTAACCAACCAAAGTTAGCTTCCGTCATTATGTATTGAACAGAAGCAAAAGCCTCCGTAACGGTCGGACGGTAGTAAAAAGTCATAGCAAACCCTGTAGCGACTTGTACTAAAAAACAAGTAAGCGTAATTCCTCCTAGACAATAAAATATGTTGACATGAGGAGGAACGTATTTACTAGTTATATCATCTGCAATCGCCTGAATCTCGAGACGCTCTTCGAACCAATCGTAGACTTTATTGAGATAGGTAAACCAAGGGGACTCCCCCTCTGAGAACCGTATATGAGAATTTCATCTCGTACAGCTCAAACAAAAAAACCCAAAAACAGGTTAAAAGAGGTATGGAATAGAAAATTGGAAACTTCTTAATCTTTTGATTCAATTTTCGCTAAAAATACGAAAGAGTAAAAGTAAGAAAGCTCTTTTTTTTTTGTTATAATTAGAATGTCAAAAAATCAAGTAGGCTCACTTGTCTTTCTGTTGATCGTTCCAGGCCTCTTGAATCTTCTATTTCCCTATTTTTTTCTTTCATCTGTTATTTTAATTTGTATGGAATGTAGCTTTACTTTTGTTTTCTTTATTATTGATAGGAATTTTCTTGTTAAGACCCTAGGAATCAATTGAAACCTTAAATTAATACTAGAACCACGATGATTCAATAAAACCTTCAAGCTAAGTCAAGGATTCCCTGAGTAAGAACCATTGGATCATCATTTATTCAACGAGTAGAATCGATATAATGACTAAAACTAGAAAGAAAAGTTTGTTCTTTGAGCAAAATCAAAGCAGAAACGGGAATTTGAAAGAAGAAAACTCTTTCAATTGAAAACTTTTTTCTTTGGAAAAATTTGAGGAATCCGGCCACGAGGTCTGAATATTAAGTATGAATCATAGTTCAAATACTTCGTGATATATTTCATATATTCCGTGCTCCAGATACTAGAATGAATATCCGACGGGGTAAAACCATCTCTATCAAGACGACAGACCCACTCTCTGTACTCTCAATAGGATCAATTATAACAAGTCACACACTCATATTCCGGAAATACAGAAACACAAAAATTTCGCGGTCGAACTACCAAAAAAGAATAAGCTAAAATAAAAAGCCGAGGCCTAAATGCATCGTTTTTTGTATTTTTATTTAAAAGCTAGGGTTCTTATAAATCTAATTCAGTGAAATTCCGTCCAGTAAAACGGAAGAATTATAAATCTCCAAAATAATAGATAGGAATACCGCAAATAGAGCCATTGCGACACCCATCAAAGGAGTAGTTCCCCATCCAGGAGCTACTTTACCATATTCCGAATTCAATGGTTTCAATAAAGCCCCTACAGACGTCCGTCTTGGACCAGATCTAGAACTACCCTCAACAGTTTGTGCAGCCATAAATCCTATTTTGTATTCATTGAGATCTGTTGACTTTGTATACCATTCCGTTGTAAATAAACAATCTTATCATAGATCCATTGTGGTCTTGAAATTATATAATAATGGAAACAGCAACCCTAGTCGCCATCTCTATATCTGGATTACTTGTAAGTTTTACTGGGTACGCCTTATATACTGCTTTTGGGCAACCCTCTCAACAACTAAGAGACCCGTTCGAAGAGCACGGGGACTAGTTGAAGTAATGAGCCTCCAAATGTTGGGAGGCTCATTACTTCAATTCAGATAATGCAAAATCATTTCATTTTTTAGTTGGAACTTTAGGCGGTTCGCGAAAAAAGATAGCGAAAAAAATGATCCCTAGAGTCGAGACTAAGAGGAATGTATAAACCAATGCTTCCATAAATTTGATCGCGGTTTACAATTATAGCTTCCATACCTGTTTATTGGGGATCATCTCCCCGATTAAAGAAAAAAAAATCAAAGAAAAGGCGAAAGGGCGGAGATTTAAATCCAGACTTTTTCAGTATCCTATGTAAAATCACAAAGAGAAAATAGAAGTGAGAAGCGAAAAATAACAGAGCAATGCTGCATCAGACTACTTGTCTTCTTGTAGTTGGATCTCCAAGTTTTTGGAATGCTCCAAATTCCACTTGAGCATCCAAATCTGGGTCAATACCAGCAAAAACATCTCTGAATAAGGTTCTAGCACCATGCCAAATGTGCCCGAAGAAGAAGAGCAGAGCAAAGGAAGCATGTCCAAAAGTAAACCAACCTCTTGGACTGCTACGAAAAACACCATCGGATTTCAAAGTAGCACGATCTAATTCAAAAATTTCACCCAATTGGGCACGTCTAGCGTATTTTTTCACAGTCGCAGGATCACTATAACTCACTCCGTTCAGTTCGCCACCATAGAACTCAACGGTTACGCCTACTTGTTCGACACTATACTTCGATTCTGCCCTTCTAAAGGGAACATCGGCTCTAACAATTCCATCTCCGTCTACCAAAACAACTGGAAATGTTTCAAAAAAAGTAGGCATGCGACGTACAAAAAGTTCACGCCCTTCTTTATCTCTAAAGATAGGATGTCCTAACCACCCGACAGCTATTCCATCTCCGTTATCCATTGAACCCGCTCTGAATAATCCCCCTTTCGCTGGATTATTTCCGATGTAATCATAAAAAGTTAATTTTTCAGGAATTTTAGACCAAGCCTCTGATAAACTTTGATTTTCGGCTAGTCCAGCGCTAACTCTTCGATATATTTCTTGCTGAAAGTATCCCTGATCCCATTGATAACGGGTGGGACCAAATAATTCGATAGGAGTAGTTGCTGAACCATACCACATAGTTCCAGCAACAACAAAAGCTGCAAAAAAGACAGCAGCGATACTGCTGGAAAGAACGGTTTCAATATTGCCCATACGTAATCCTTTATATAGACGTTGGGGCGGGCGGACACTAAGATGGAATAAGCCTGCTAATATGCCCAATGTCCCTGCTGCAATATGATGAGAGGCTATTCCTCCTGGAACAAAGGGATCAAAACCTTCCACACCCCACGCGGGATTTACAGATTGTACCTTTCCAGTTAGTCCATATGGGTCGGACACCCATATTCCAGGACCATACAATCCTGTTACATGAAATGCGCCAAAGCCAAAGCAAGCCACTCCTGAGAGAAATAAATGAATTCCAAAGATCTTAGGCAAATCCAAAGAAGGTTTTCCTGTGCGTTCATCACCAAATATTTCTAGATCCCAATACACCCAATGCCAGATAGCTGCCAAGAAGCACAAGCCAGAGAACACAATATGCGCCCCGGCTACACCTTCGTAACTCCAAACCCCCGGATTCGTTATCGTCCCTCCTGTAATACTCCAACCGCCCCATGAATTGGTTATTCCTAAACGAGTCATGAAGGGTATAACGAACATACCTTGTCTCCACATTGGATCGAGAACAGGGTCGGAGGGATCAAAAACTGCTAATTCATATAGAGCCATTGAACCGGCCCAACCAGCAACCAGAGCTGTATGCATTATATGAACAGAAAGCAAACGACCGGGATCATTCAATACGACAGTATGAACACGATACCAAGGCAAACCCATGGTAATACCCCTTTATCAACAAAAAATAGACACTATGTAACTTTATTGCATTGAAAAAACTATGCTATGGACCCCTTTTTTTTTTCAGTGGATTATCTCGGAAAAAGGGTTACTATTTGTTCTATTCTTTTAGTAAAAATGGAACAATTTGGTTCATAGGAAAAAAGAGAAGCAGATCTATTCTATACTCGATAAGTACCAATACGCAATGGGGGTTTATTCCCTTTTCGAAGAGCGCATGCATCCATATTTAGTCATCATTCAAAGTACCTATTCGTAAAAATTTTCTTTGTTTTCCTTTATTTTATGAACTTATTCTATCTATGTAGAAAATATGACGATAAAGCTAATATTATTAAATTAATAAAACCATTATTACGTTTCCACATCAAAGTGAAATAGAGTACTTAATTCTTTTTTCTTTCAGTTTATGCCTATTGGTGTTCCAAAAGTTCCTTTTCGAACTCCCGGAGAGCGAAATCCAACTTGGATTGACATATAGTGCGCCCTGTCAGATATATTGGGTCATATGGGATTTCCCCATTCTCTCCCCCGATCGAGATATCCTCTCTTTCGCCCCCAAAAAAAGCGATTGAATCATCAAAAATTTGTAACGTGAAGTGCAATGAAATGCAATTAGATCCGTTTTGTGAAGAGGTATCCAGATTAATATTAGCAATTCAAATAATTTATGGTCGACTTGGCTGGACCAATAAAATTTAGTATCCAGGCTCCGTTTAGAAAAACCCAATTGGTAATATATCTATTATTAGGACTTATAGATATCATAAACAATTCTATTTAGAAAGAAATTATTAAATAGCACTGATCCCAAACAGTTAATCAATCGAATAATAAATATAATGGATACGCCGAATATTTGGCGCAAGACATAAAAGAAATGAATTGCAAAATTGAGAAAAAATGAAAAAAAAAAACAAAGACGTGGTATTGGGGTCATTTGTCCTATATGTGCAAATCAAAATCGGGCGGATCCTTACTCGGAGTAGAGCAGAAACCTAAAAAAATGGAAGAAGCCCATTCAGGAACAAGAAAATGGCATCGTGATTTTTGGATTGGATCTCGATGAAAAAATACATCAATGAAAAGTTAGTGCGATAAAACTGTTTTTTATATTCTAATATTATAGGAAAACCGGCCAAACGCATCGTTCTTCAAAAATGAAAGAGAAGCCCCTTCCTTCATTAGAAGGAGTCCGCTATAAAAAAAGAAAGAGGGCTGGAAGCTACACATATAAAAAAAGAAAGAGGGCTGGAAGCTACACATTGATTTTTTTTCGCAAGTTTTAGTTTTGTTGAACCGTATGCATCAAAAGGTGCCCGTACGGCTCCTAAGGGATACAATTTTATCCGAATCAACCGACTTTATCGAGAAAGATTAATTTTTTTAGGCCAAGCGATTGATAGCAATGTTTCGAATCAACTTATTGGTCTTTTTGTATATCTCAGTTCGGAGAGTGATACCAAGGATCTGTATTTGCTTATAAACTCTCCCGGCGGATGGGTAATACCTGGAATAGCCATTTACGATACTATGCAATTTGTGCGACCAGATATACAGACAATATGCATGGGATTAGCCGCCTCAATGGGGTCTTTTATCCTGGTCGGAGGAGCAATTACCAAACGTCTAGCATTCCCTCACGCTTGGCGCCAATGGGTTTTTTATTTAAGAGAAAAAAGAAGACTATGCCTTCGCCATATGAATTATTAATATTAAGTAATATTAGCATGGCACTTCGAATTCGATATGCAAATTTTTTATTGTTTTTCAAAATATTAGATTATGTATCGAAAGAGTAGTATGAGATAAAGGAAGGGTATTTCCGATTTTATCTTACCTATCGTAGGTCGATTTCAGCGTCACAAACTTTTTTCACACCGGCAGGTTATTAACAACATTTATGTTATGAAAGAGTACGAAAATAAAAAAAAAAGAAACTTTGGGATTGCTGAATCACAGACGAAATAAATATATTAAAGCAACGGGGCCATCATAGTATTTTTGAACTCCTCCGAAAAAAAAAGAAGGGTGGTAATTGGATCATTTACCGATCTGGGTATAATAGATCCCACATTTTCTCTTTCTTCGATGAAAGGTAAAAAAATTCCATTGTGGAGCCGTATGCAATGTGAAAAAAATGCCCGTACGGTTGTTCAATTCTATCTTTTTCTTATTTTATTCTTTATCTCTTCGCCTTGCCTCCTCGTGCGAGATACAGGAACCTTTGATTGTGTTATATTATATGATCAGGGTAATGATCCATCAACCTGCTGCCGGTTTTTATGAGGCACAAACGTCCGAACTTATCCTGGAAGCGGAAGAACTACTGAAACTGCGCGAAATCCTTACAAGGGTTTATGTACAAAGAACAGGCAAGCCCTTATGGGCTGTATCCGAAGACATGGAAAGGGATACTTTTATGTCAGCAACAGAAGCCCAAGCTCATGGAATTGTTGATTTTGTAGCGGTTGGATAAAAAATAGCAGTGATTTCGTGCAAATATACGATTTAAGATTTTATCTTCTTACTTCTTAATTACTTAATTAAGGGTTTAATATTCTATTAATATATTGAAATCGAATAAATTCATAATCATCCGGTTAGGATCAATCTAAACCAGCCCATAATGTATAATTCAGCATGCCAACTATTAAACAACTTATTAGAAACCCAAGACAGCCAATCAGAAACGTCACGAAATCCCCCGCTCTTGGGGGATGCCCTCAGCGTCGAGGAACATGTACGAGGGTGTATGTGCGACTCGTTTAAATCATGGGCTGAGACAAAACAAAAGAAAAAACAATTTTTCCAGTATCAATGATCAGTACCGGTGAATCGGATAGAATGGAAGAACTCCATTCACTATCTAAAAAAGATGGATCTATCATATCTTTCTATTGTGTATGAAATTTATGGTTTCAATTGGTGCAAATTAAATCACCTGAATTTTCAATTTAAGATGAGAAAGAATTCCCCATTGGTAACAAATAGTTACCCATTAAGCGGGGGAAATCCTATTTTAAAAAGTAGAAATATTATGTTTAGAAGAACGGACTCACAAGGTCAGCTACCCAACCAATCTTCATAATTAAATACCGTTACTGTATAAGGTATATCTCATTATGAAAGACCCATTACTGGAAAATTCATGGGTAGAGCCAAAGAGTGGTAACTGTACAAGTTACCAATAAAATGAAGGAAAGGGCTCCGGTGTATAGAGAAGACCTCACCGTTTAAGAAGTAACCATAGAGACGATGGAACCCACAATTTCTTTAGCTATTTCTATTTTTATTTTTCCAATGCCTAGAAAAAAGGAAAAAAGCGTGGTAGGGAAGGTTATAGTAGCAAAAGCCATTGGAATTTTTATTTTATAAATTGGAAGAATCCGTTTTGTTATTAATAGACTAGGAAGGGGGAAAAGAATAACTGAAAGAAAGGAAATCAATTAGTTATTCATTAAAGTTTCATTTACTCAATGACCAGAATTAGACGAGGATATATAGCTCGGAGACGTAGAACAAAAATGCGTTTATTTGCATCAAGTTTTCGCGGAGCTCATTCAAGACTTACTCGAACAATTATTCAACAGAAAATAAGAGCTTTGGTTTCGGCGCATCGTGATAGAGATAGGAAAAAAAGGGATTTTCGTCGTTTGTGGATCACTCGAATAAATGCAGTAATTCGCGGGGCGGGGGCATCCTATATTTATAGTAGATTAATACACAATCTGTATAAGGGGCAGTTGCTTCTTAATCGTAAAATCCTTGCACAAATAGCTATATCAAATAGGAATTGTCTTTATATGATTTCCAACGAGATCATAAAATAAGGGGATTGGAAGGAATCCGCCAAACTCTTTGAAATGGAATTCTCTGGAGAATGAACTCCGGGAAGGTAGAGTAGAAATTAGTATGATAAAATCTGATAATATGATAAAGTCGTCAAAATGAGCGAACACGCCCGATAAAAAAAATTATTCCTCTTACCCGATTCTTTTTTTTCTTACGACACGAATGATTCTCGGATTTTTTGAACAAAACGTCCATCTGTTTTTGAGTTCGGATTAGAATTTTGATTCAATTGAAAAGTAAGCCTATTTTTTTCTGTTCCTAAAACCTGGAGTTCTGGTGGTTGACTCCCTTCTTTCAAATTGTTTCTCATTATTAAGAAAAGGTAACGAAGATAAAATACGAGCTTGTTTTATAGCAATAGTAATTAATCGTTGTTCTTTTAAGGTTAATCTATTCACCCGTCTAGATAATATTTTTCCTTGTTCACTAATAAATCGACTAATTAAACTCATGTTTCTATAATCAATTCGATCCCCCGATTGGATCGGGGGCAAACGCCTACGAAAAGATCGCTTGGATTTAAGAAAGAGTCGCTTGGATTTATCCATAATTTGTTTATTCCTTATCCCTAAAATACTATTTCGATCAAATCAAAAAAAATTATAGAAGAAATTCATAGGATTGGGTTTGTCTATATTTATTTAGTTGTTTTTATTTCAATATATGAAATAATAGAAATATATATCTAAATTTTTTTCATGTTCCTTGAAAGGGTGACACCCAAGCACTCGGTTCGATCTATATCTATTTCTTTATCTCCCCATGAATTGTATGTTTGAAACAATACGGACAGAATTTTCTCAATTCCAATCGACTAGGTGTATTGTGTCGATTCTTTTGAGTAATATATCTGGAAATACCCGTTGATTCCTTATTAACACCGTTTCGAACACAACCGGTACATTCCAAAATAACCCTTACTCGAACGTCTTTACCCTTGGCCATGAACCTCCTTTGGGTTTTTGATTCACCCAACGTTTCTATTTTCCGATCCGACGCAAATAAGAAGAAAGGAAAAGGGACGAAAAAATAGAAGTGACTAACAACTCAAAATCAAATTATGAAATAAAGATTTTGTTGCAATTAGTATAGTAAATAATAAGTAATACAACAATTTCGAAAGCGATTTCTAATCGCAGTACAGTATTTCATTTAAGTATCTTGTATTGCATGATACTCTTATTCTAGTCACATTTCCCTTTTGTTTTCTTTTAACTCTATTATTAATTTGATTCTTAATTTAATTGGAGCCTTAACCCGATGAGGTTGCATCCACTTTTTTCTTTCTCTTTACCCCCGTATTCAATCTATCTAATTCGAAAAAAAAAAGACGGGAAAGAGAGATTAGTCACAAATATTTGACTCTATCTCTAATCTTCTTCACCCCTTTCCATATCAATAACTAGAATGAAAAAAAAGGAAATGTCAACGCATCTGGGAAGAAACGATTGATTTCTATCAATAAACCTGCTAAAGACCCGAACCAGAGAGTACTTAGTACCGGTGCCACGGAAAGATATGTTTTAAAATCTCGCATTGAGAATCCTCCTTCTTTTTTTTATATTCCATATTGTAATACATTATGGTAAGAGATGTATATGTATTTAAAGACCACTTGTATTTGTGCGTGGAATCCCCAATTCAACTTGACATGCGCAATGATTCGGTAGAGAATATTTTCTTTTTCTTAAAGCAAAAAAACAGGTCCCTTTGCGCCTGAGAATTCCCGAGAAAAATATTAATTTATTATTATATGTTATATGATATGAGACCAAGAGGAAGAAATAGCAAGATACATTTTGCATAGAAAGGAAGGAAATGGAAATAAAATAAGGATGTGGAAAACAAGACGGGGATTTTCTACAATGATACTGTAGACCAGTTGAAAGGGATGTAGCGCAGCTTGGTAGCGCGTTTGTTTTGGGTACAAAATGTCACGGGTTCAAATCCTGTCATCCCTACCTATTATTGCTCCTCGAAGCAGTAACCAGAGATACATTTTAGAGCGATTCAATTTGGACATACATAATACATAATTTTCAATTTTATGATAGTATACATATGCAAGAAGTATTTATTGGGGTTGAAATTTTTTGGGGGGTTCTATACTATATAAAAAAAAGAATCCCCTTCTTTACAGTCTTTTCCGTTGTGGTAAGAAAGCGCTCTTAGTTCAGTTCGGTAGAACGTGGGTCTCCAAAACCCAATGTCGTAGGTTCAAATCCTACAGAGCGTGATTCTGCTCTTGTCTTGTTAGATCGAAAATTCCACTGAACTGAAATACAGCAATCTGAATTTGACCTTTGACCCCCCCAAAAAATTAAATTAAAGAAAGGAGGAGGTCAGTTAAAAAAAGAGATGTGAATTAATATTAATCAAAGGTCCAACTGATCACCACGCCTGTATTGTAAATATGCGGTTACGAATAATCCAGCCAAAGTAATAGGAATTAGACCTAAGACAATTCCAAATAGAA